TTTCGTCATAAGGCGTGGTTTCTCACCACCTAATGATGATATCATATCACGATCATGGGGTAGCCCGGTTCGAATTCCATATGCGGATTCTAATTGAAATCAAAAACCCGAAGCTTATTTAGTTCCAGATGATGCAAAGCCAATTCTAATTCCGGATCCAATCCCATCTCCCGACCTATACCTATAACTTCTTCAAATGTAGATTTGCCCGAACTTATTTAATAAGGCGAGATGGAGACCTTGATTTGGACCCTCGTGATCGAGCTTTTGATTGTAAAGAACGCGGAGCCATAGTCAAACGATCCAAACCAGGTTGAGAGCGTCGAAGCTTACCCACCTGAAGCGCTCACTTCTACTCCTGTCCTGCTGTGGAAGCAGTGGCCGGAAGCTTCACTGTTGTGGCGGGGGCGGGATTTGAACCTGCATTCTTCAGAGTATGAACCTGACGAGTTAACCATTACTCTACCCCGCTTCTAGCCCTTATCCTTCGTATCCTTCATCGTCGTTGGTCCTTTTTTTTTGTTTCGGGGTGAATTTGACCCACGAACCTTCACACTACACTCTTAGGATCATTAACTGAACACCAACCCAATCTCGATAAAGAAAGAAAGGTGCAAAAGCAATCAATCAACTGAGGGAGACTGCCTCTACGCTATTTTCCGCACTAGGCTAACTTTTTCTCTTCTCTTATGATATTCTTTTTTGAGGTTTGAGGAATATGAGAGCCGTTCCGCACCTGGATGACTGAATTTCATGCTTCAATCGAGAATGCTTGCTAGCTAGGGTCATTACAAAACCTTTGCCCTTATTGTATGTACTGTATCTGTTTTCCCCAATCACTGCTTCTCTAACATAGGAATGAAGGACGGAGTCGACGCATTGTTTCGCGGTTTTTCCTGCTTCCTATTTTGCCATATCCATAACCCAGGGACCAGAAAAGGCAATATTCTTTCGGCACGAAAGGATTTGCTGGGGCTTCCGCGACACCCCTTGCTACTAGATGCGCAACTGCGCATCCTTCAGACCTATATGACACTGTCCGAAAAGAAAGACATGGGATTTTTAGGCGTCAGATTCTATTTCTTCTCTTACGATATTACCAAGACTGTCTACCAGACTCGATGAGACTTCCATCCCAGCAAAGGAAACTAACTCGCCTCCGGCAACTTCCACTCAAACCGAAGGGACAGCAGGATAGGCTTGCTTGGATGACCCAACCCTTAGGACGACATCCTCAAAACTTGCTTGATCTGGTCTTTTCTGTTAAATGTCATTTCCTTCTATTCTGTCTTGCTTGCACAACCTATTCTGATGTCGGCGAATCGGTATGAAGTTTCTGTGATCACTCTACGACATTCTTTTCCGAAGGGTGCTCAGGTTAGTAGCGAAACGAAAGGGAAGGTGGCACTATTTGAAGAAAACCTCGAAACTAGATGTGGTCATCTTTCTGATCTAAGACCCCCACAGCTATCATCTATATTATACGTTATTCTTTTGACGTGATATTCAGTCAGCGGTGGTACCGAAATAGAATGAAATGTCAGAGTTCGCCCGAAAGAACAAGGTTGGTAATAGCCAAAGCAGCCTTTCTCTTAGTTTCGTATATAAATCAGACGCGAGCCCCTAGATCAGCTAATCCGTAACTTACTTTGCTGCATTTCGAGCTTAACCGCATCGGATTTTATGCATTTTATTCCTGAACTGCGGATTCTCTTGCAGCGGAATCTATGCCTCTATCTACGTCAATTTCTGATTCAAAAGGCTAGGCTCTCTTTCAGGCCGATGAAAGCATCTCAAATGCAACCAAACAATATGCTTAACACATCTAATTGGAAGTGGGATCTCCCTAATTCAACTCACTCTCTTTCTTCTCGCGCCCTAGCACTCTTCCCTGTGCTCGCTAACTTTTTCATCCGTGATAATTGACTAAACTCTTTCAGGTGCTATCTACGAAGACCAAAAGCTGCGGCTATCTTTAGAAGGAATGCATCCGATCGGGAGACAGACCCTTCAGCGGAATCTATTACCTATCTTTTTCATTCAGCTTCTGCGCCTGGTGAAGCGAAAAAGCCTAGTCTATTTTTCTATTTCTCTTCGGAGAAAGTCTCCGATTTAGCATTGAGTGGCAAAACCCCTCGGGCGATCCTCTTATATTATACGGACTTTATGCCCTGTAAATGAAAGAATATCTGACTTCTCGGCAAAGACCTCTTCCATCCTCCTCTGATAGGTTGAGTCTTCCCTTTCTGCTTTCTGGGTTTGACTCTTATCTAAACCGATTAGCCTCTACAAAAAAGTCGATAATAAGGCCTTCACCTCCAGGAATGAAAAAGCGGCTACCCCCCGCCCTATCCTATCCCTGCAGCGAAAAGCCGAGTTCTCTATTTATCTTCGGGGACATCATCCGACTTAGCGGCAAACCTCTAGATCAAACTCTTTAAAATGAAAAGAAGGATCCCGTAAGTTCAATAATGCCTTGAACTCCAATTAGAGTACGTGGTATATATATTCTAGAACACTCTCAACTACTCACTATTTGAAGTGCTATCTCTGAACCCAAGAGCTATCTACAGATAGAGTTCTATCGGCACCCTGAAAGCCAATACATGGAAGACTCACATCCGATTCCGTGCCAGAAGTTGTCGACGACGATGAGGGGATACTAACATCAGACGACGAGGCAGCCTCAGTTACCATACATATGAATGAAGTGGCAGCAAGCCTGCCTACTAAAAAGTACTTAAGCGTCTACTGAGGCAGCGACATTTCCCTTTCCTACAATGGAATGGATGAAAGGTACCCAAGTCAAAATCTCATTCAAAAGACGTGGGTGGGTTCATAACGTATTCCAGAGCGGGAGTAGGTCAAAGCTTTCACTTTCAAAATCGCAGCACAGGACTTGAAAACTCCCTGCTATGCATACCTTCCGTTATGTCCGTATGATTGCTCACTATCTTCCCTCAACATCACGGGACAGGTCCATTTCATGCCCTCATGCCCGTACTAATCAAAATATGCCTCCCATACTTCTAACAATGTTCAAACTTTCCCTCCCGCTTTTGTGGTGTGCATGGGCATGCTAAGATCAGGAAGGACACATCTAACTCCCGAGATGTCATGAGCTTTTTCGTATGCTAATGTCGTCGAATGTTCTTATCATCTCAGATGGTCATTCAATGGGAATTTATAGATTCATATTCATATTAAAGCCGAATCGAAAGAAAGACCAGTGGCAGCTACTCCTGTAAGTAAGGGAGCAAGGGCTAATATATCATTTCATTTGTACTAAGAGCGGTTATTCCTCTAACAGTTCCTTCTTTCAAAATGGGCATATCGGAAAGGCATAAGTCCCATGTTAGGCGCCAATAGTTTCGCAACGGAGCGCTAGTCCTTAGCATGAATCTTTATCCCAAAGCATTCAAAGAGTAAGGCGTGGGATGGGACTACTTGTTCGTTCGACTGCTTTTTCGTTCTCAGCTCTTTTCTGCTGTTAAAAGAAATGCTTACCCTGAGCTTGAGCTGGCTGTGGGATCTTTCCCTTATAGTAATAGTAGCCCCTCCGACAACAGACGAAAGAGCTGAACTCGATCTCTATCGCCACTGCTGGATTAAAGGATAACTTCCTATTTTGCTTTTCCTTTAATACGTCAATTGCCTACGTGTCCTCCTTATGGCATCTGGTTTCAGTGTAAGCTGGATTCCCACGAAAAAGGGCATGTGCAATGAATGATATCATCCCGATGGTACTTTCTTTCCTAACTCCTTAGCATGGATTAGCTAAACGTGATTGAGCGACGAGCGGGAGTATAGCATGGGATTACTTCAGAGACGGTTTAAGACTAACAAAGGAAAACCCTTGCTGCTTACGAGCAAAGTCTACTATTCCTATCCAGCCTTAGTCAAAACCTTACCCGATGGCCGTTAGCAGGGGATCGTACTAAATTACGGAAAGCGAGAAAAAGAAAGCAAAGAAGAGATGAGCCTTAACTTGCCTAAAAAGAAGAATATCTCTAAACCAACCCCTTGGAAACTCACCTTAGGCACTCGAATAGCAGAACTCGAGCTAGGTAGGCACGCAAGAAGACAAAATGTCTAACACGCAGGGGCCTTCTTCTTTGGTTTTTTCACACACGAGAAAAGCCATTCTTTCTGTAACCTATATGAAAGCACCTTTTATTGCAAACATAGCAGCTTCTTCTATACCTGCTGATTCACTAGCGGGCTTATTCCCACAGCATCTTCTTAAATAGCTGCTTCCCACAGAGCTAGGCAAGTCATACTTGGAATGCTTCTTTTAATTGCTGGATAAAGTAAAGATGCCCGGGCATTGATGAAAATTTTCATGATATAAGAATAGAAGAGAGAAAAATGGAATGGGAGGGGTGTAGGCATAAAGGTACGTTTGAACGACTAAAGTTTATGGATGGAGTCCGTCCCATCTCTGAAGACGAGGGAAAGGTATCGAGATTTAATGTAGAATGAAAGCGCAGGATACAACGGTAGGGCAGTCTCAGGAGATGTGAGAGACCTCGCTTGAAGAAGCTTATTGTGTGTGAAAATCACGTCGGGGAATCGTTGAATTGACTCCGCAGCTGAGCAAGCGCTTGAAACATAGCTTAGGGAATGCCTTGAGCGAGCCGAGTAAGCGCATCACTTAACTAACGGTGCGAGCGGAAAGGACTTTTGACGTTCAAGGGCTAAAAAGGCTTTCAGTTATTTGCCTTTTGAGTACCGACCAAGCCCGAAAGACTACAAGAAATTTCTCACAGGTCAGCTTGCCACCCGAAACCTGCAAGGAAAGATTCTCTCTGCGGTCCTTGAACTGGACTTGCTTCCCAGGAGTCCCGTTCCCAAGAGTACTGAGCCGGGAAAGAAGGAATCCCCTTATCTACCGTACGCTTATTCCCTTTCCCTATAGCTAAAGCCCTAATTCGTTCAAACGAGCCCATGGAATAATCATCATCATCCTATACTATACTCCAATTTTCTCAGAAGTATCCTCCTCATCTGGTGGGAGTAGCCTATTCATGGAAGATTGGCCCTTTTCTTGAAGTATACTGACGATGGGGACTAAAAAGTAGTTCTTCCTATTCAACCCTTTAAGTCAGATGCAGGTTTGAGTCGACTGATGCATCTACAGTTGCACAGCCAGTCTATGGTGTTTAAGCTGTTGGAACTTGGGGTTCAACTTCAGGCCCCCTGGAGAGCTAACTGGCAAGAAGCAAGAATATTCCCAGCTAATCAGTGAGTAGTGGTTAAAGAGAGCGCGGAGTGGGCAATAGGAAAAGTTTCACCTTATTCAAGAATCATTCTCCTAGTCAATTCGTTAGCTAATTCATCCTAGCCTTAAGCTTGCTTCTCTTATGTCTTATGATAGAGATAGTGACTTTGAAAGAGCGGCTTCGTGAATCAATTACTGCGAATTATTTCATTCAATTGCAGCGGGCATCTCTTCATTTTCTTCCTGAATTATGGTTTTTCTTGTTTCTGGGCTAATAGAAAAGCTCCTACTCAGTGCAGTTTTGTACCAGTACGGCTCTTTCTTTCATTTAACTAGAAGGCTTATTCATTTCTCAATCAGATGAAGGTGCTTCAATTAGGTCTTGGTCTAGACCCCCCTCTCGCTGTGCAAGAGTAACTAGACGTCTTTCACCTCGTACGCCAGAGAGAGCTATGGAAGACCTTACTTAAACAAGAAAGCATTAAACATCCTAAATAGAACTCTTTAGAAAATCTTTCACTTGAAAACAGACTGAAGTCAATTTTCATCCATGCATTTTCTCCTGCTCCTGGTATGAAATTATGGGTTTCCTATCAGGGAAGCCTGGGCGAAAGCATTTAAACCGCTTACGCCGAAAGGAACCTATTCTCAAGCAGCGAATAAGAGAACAAGAGCTAAAACGGGAAACATGCTTTTCGGATCTTCAATCAGGCATAGGCTAAAGGGCTACTTGAACCTGGTATATCTCGGCTCGGGGCTTTCCCTCCTTCTGATCTGACGATCCTTCTTTGAAGCTTGGCTTGATTGATTATAAAAGTTAACAAAATTCCATCCTGACTATCGGGAACAGAAGGGATAGCGTTGTCAGACCCGCACTTTTTAAGGTTTGGTATGGAATCGCTCGTTATATAGGATAGGGGCTTTCTGCCCTTACTTGGATAACGGGTACAATCGGACTGGAACTTCAACCTCAATTTATGAGACCCTTTGTTTAGGGTCTAACAGCATATTGATTTAGGGACCTTGCTATTGTCACTGTCACGTTAACCTCCCTTCCTATTGAATCTTCTTCGTTATTGCCTGTTACTCCTGTTTCTTCTGATTCCAAAATGGATCTCCCTATTGCTTTGAGATAAGGGAAAGGTTATTGTACTATTAATCCCATCACTCAATTTCTTTCCTTTGAGGGCCTCTCTCATCCCTTGCTTATGCTGAATCGAGATTTTCTTGGTCTTCTTTGACCCTCGAGTTGAATAAGCTCTTCTTCCTCAAGCTTTTCTCTTGGAACAAGAATGGATAGAGTTGACTCAGCTGCGATTGCTCTTGGTCAGTCTGATTAGGATTAAGATTCTGCTTTCTGCTATTTCATGGAATCTTAGAGAGACTGGAGTAGGTAAGAAGTGGGGGAGGAGTGAAAAGCCGGTTAAATGGTTGATGCTTTCATGGTTAAAGAATCTCTCTTAGCTAGAGCTAGGCCACCTGCCTGACTATCTATTGTCTCAGCAGGCCTTAACCCGGCAAAAGACGACAGAGGCATAAAGGAAGGTTGATGCAAAATAAGCGATGTTCTTACTCTTCTTTCTCTTGGAAGAAGAATGGCTGTTGTTGAATCAGTTTCAAGTGGTGGGATCATATTCATATATAATAGTGGACTCCCGTCTCCTTAAAGGAGCGATCTCTCCCTCAAAGTGGAACGAGCATAATCGAAGACAGATGGTAGCGTATTCTAAGTAGTTGATCTCACGTGCTATCCGAAAGTCTTATTAGTCTTCGTCTGCTCTCAATGAGTCAATGCCCGGACCAGGCTCTTAATTAAATGGAAATCCCGTTAGTGAAGTCACCCTCAGAGTTGAAAACGACTAAGCTTTTTGCCTTGACCTTGACACTAGTCTTAGCCTTTCCCAGGGCACCTTGCCTTCGTTCCTTGGCTTGGCGGGAAGGGCTACTAATAGTGGTGCGGTATCTGGGAACTCCTCTTTCGAAATGGGAAGAATAGCCTAGTAAACAGTGACCCTCGGGGAGGAAAGCTGCTCTTGCTCTTGTTCTCTTTGCTCTTTAAAAAATGGTTTCTGTGAACAAGGAAGAGGGGCTGCTTTACTCTAGATCGAATGCGACTGGAGATTTTGATTTCCCAGCTCTAAAGGGGGGTAAGCCAGCCTATCTTTGAAGCGGAGAGTGATCGAATGAAGAGAACGATCGACCAACGGAACAAAAAGAGAATTTCGACTCTCACGTCAAAAGACTGCACAAATTGACTAAATGAAGAGAGGGGCTTCACTGCTCGCTCAATGCGCCTCATTTCTATATGCAAATTCGGACTTTTCTCCCTTCACTAATAGTGCTCTCTCCCTCAGTCATGAAAGTGAGGATTGGCTTGGCCTCTTCCTGCCCTAACAAACCTAGTCTGTACTTTCTTCTTTATACGGATATTCTACTTAACAGGGCTTCCATCGGAACTAGACCTGAGGCAAGGAAAGCAACTGAGGATTAGCCTCACTAGCCTATTTCTTTTTGACTTATATACGTCAACTCGGAAGATCCTAAATCGGAATAGGAAGGTTATTGCCTAAATAGTAGTATCTTCGGATCTACAACAGGATAGCTAAAAAAGAAGAAGGCTGGCTGCAGGGCTTGTTGTGAAATAGGCTCTTCAGCCTTCTCGGTTGATGGCACGGGCGCAAACGTCAATAGAGAAGTTGATGCTGGCTTGGCAAAGTAAGCTGTTTCGAGGCGGCTGAGGCATTTTCTTTCGGATTAGTTGATCTGCCCTAACCGCCTGAAAGTCCTAAGGCGCAGGTAGTACTTGGGCTATCGGCTGTAGTAGGGCTAGAGGCTTTAGCTTCCCTATCTATTCCAATTCGTGTAAACCGAACAAGCTTTCAAGACAAGCAAGTACGGCTTTGAGCTACATCTGCTGCTTTGGAAAAGGAAGGAGTTGAGTTTGGTAGGCGGAGAAGTAAGTCAGAGTAGCCCCTCGGTAAAGAAAGAGAGTTGGTCGGTTACGGCCTCATCTTCAGCTTCTAGTAACGATTTCAGACCTCTTTCTATATCCTAATATAGAAGAGGAATCGGACTAGCTAGGTTTCGGAATCAGCTTCAAGCCCTACTCGGCTATCACTCTTTTCCCTCATCTTCAGTGCGGACGATTGACGACCTGTTGCGTATGAAAGAATTAGAATCAGACTAGGTTGGTTAGTGAGGCAAAAGACTAATCCTCTTGAATCAATACTCATGCCGGGACTAAGCAGAGTTGGATTGGTACCACTCCACTCCTCAGTTCGGCTAATTCTTTTACGGTTGAGGGTTCAAGTCTTAGTTCTTAGCTGAAGTACTACTTGCTTGCGTATCACCCTTCTCGTCTACATAGTTTCTACATAGAACTGGAAAGTTTCGAAAAAGGTAAGCATACATTCTTTCATAAGACTAGGCATAAGGCTTAGCGCGGGTTCGAATCCAGCCCTCGCCAATAACCTTTCTTTAGGGTTAGGGGTAATAAAATAGAATAGCTCCCCTAAAGGGTTCCTATTTGATAAGCGAGCTGCTTCACGATGTGACGTATAGAAAGTCGAAGCAAAGATAGAGAAGAGAGCCGAATCAAAGGAAGCCCACGTTGGGCGAAATCCTTTAATTATCGATTCTCTCTTCAAGTCCGTGGATCGTTAATAAAGAAGAATCCACTACGAGACTGATCTACGATCAGTAGATCGGGTAGAATTTGACCTTACCCGCTTCCGGGCGCAACTAAAGACCGCTGGAGCTTCGTAAAAGCATCTTTTGTTTGGCACACCTTTCGCCGCTTGAGAGTCAAAAGTTGAAGCAAAACTCTCCCGTGCCGGCTCTTTAGGAAAAACATACCTCCTTGAATCTGCATCTTTCTCTGTTGGTTCATTGAGGTTAGGAAGCGACGGGGGTAGTGAGGCCGATTTCATAGCCGCTAACTAACGCATAAAAAGATCGGGGACGTCTCCAAAACAATTGCTATTGCATCTCCTGTTGTTGAATCAGTCTTTCTCGAAGCTATTGCCCTTTCGAATCTTAGTTCTTTAGAAGAATGCTATTACTCGCTAATTCCCCTTTCGAGGGCTTCTACTTCTAAAAAACATTCTTAATAGGCCGAAACCTACTTATAAACGATTATCTATGTTTGATGTTAGCCCACAGGCAGAACGAAATGACAAAATTCATTGATTAAAATCTAATACGAGGGAAGAACCCCATCCATCAATAAGGGTGAAGACCATGCTACCAGTCCTAGCTGGCACCGAAGCCAAGGTAAAGCATTTGAACAAGAGGAATGAAAGAAGAGCTTATTCGTATTCAATGCTAGCCTCCCAGATCCGCATCAGCGAGTGGTGTGACGACGAACCAAGCCAATCTTGACATTTAATACCGAAAAATAAAGAAGAATGAGAAGATGATTCAATCCAGCCTTAGGGGGAATCAGTTGGTTTTACAAAACCTCTAATCGTATAAGGAGAAATACCCGTCTTGCTTGAGTTATTTGTTCTAGCTCCTTTACTGTCTTTCCTTGGGGAGTTGAAACACTCATTCTGTTTCCAAAGCTAGAAGTGATAGAAACTGTAGTTAGTGAGTTGTCTCCCCGGCAAGAGAGAGCTCGACTTCAATCTTGAAGAAAGAGATAAAAATCACCTATTCTCACGCACCCATATACCTGGAAAAACCACTTCTCTTCTGGCTTTGCCACATACCCCGTATAACTAAAACTTGGACTTTGATATGCTTCTTACTTTCTTACTAAGTTGCAACGATCCCCGTACATACTAATTATCTATCTCACTTTTTCATTTCCTTTGCTTTTCTTTATAGTAAAAGAGTATGCTTTTGTTGGAGCGGGTAGTTGAGTTAAAGTTAATAGCATTCATTAAATTGAAATAGTCTCTTTGAAGGACCCACGGGGCGGTAACTAGAAGGGCACAAAAGCAAGACTAGTCCTCATGATGAAAGGCCAGGGAGTGGGGGCGTGGGAATAGCAGACACAAGCAAGATCGGATATAGCTTTGACCCCACCTGCGAGGGAAAAGAATCCTTCGGCGTTCTGCCAGATAGATCAGCACAGCTAGGGAATAGGGAAGCCGTTGAAACCCGATCATTCGAAGCAGCACAGACGGACGCCTGGTGCCATTGTAAAGTACTTATAGGATAGAGGGAATCCTTAGAATCCTTAGATGCCGCAAGAAGAAAGACAGAACTCTATATACGAGAAATCCCCGTCGAGTCCGTATCGCGTGCAGGACTTTCGCCGTCCTGACTGAGCTTCGTTTATACTTATGGTATGGATCCGCTCTTATTCTAGAGGCTTAGGATCATCTCTGCTTCTTGGTCTGATCCATAAGCCTTCCACGGAAGATTCTCCTTTCTCTCTGCCCATAGCGGGGAGACCCATATTTTGAAGACTCCACTAAGAATGGAATGCTTTCTAAACAAAAAGGAAAGAAAAAGAGGAAGAAAGATAGCCTTCCAGGACTTAAGAAAGAGAAGATCGACACCTATCTAACTTGTTGTCTGTTGTTCCATAGATGCTCCCTATCCGTTTTTCTTTCGTTGGTACCTTGAGTATGCTACTTTCAGAAGCCAACTTCCCCGTTTTACCAGAGCCCACGGAATCGTCAATGGCTATGCAACTTTAACTTGTTTTCGGCCTACTGCTGATTCTCAGGGCAGATACATTCCGTACTTTTTTAGCAGCTACTACTACATCCAGAAGTATGCTGGACTTCCCCTTAAAGGCTTGCCTCGGTCTAGTGATACCTGCCTGACTCTAAGCTACTTGAGAAAGAGAGTCTCAACGGCTCGGCTGGTTGTTGTTAACAAAGCAGCGGCGTGTGAAGAGCAAGCAACAAAGCCGATATTCTAAAAGTTCCAAAGTTCTGTCCTCCTAGTAGTGGTCCTCATTGCAGATAGTTAGAACGACGGGTGAAAGCACCAAAAGCAAGTTCTCTAGCCCATTCTAAGTAAGTGTTCAATAGCGCCCCTTTCCTTCTTTTAGTTGTTCGCCAGCCAGGAAGTAAATATATGAATTCGGAGGAGAACTTCGGCCAAGAATAATGGGGTAAACCCCGAAAAGATCGGATTCTTCCTCTCGGGTTCCTTCACTTAGAGTAGTGAATCCGATCTTTGCTTTGAAGGCTTGAGGAAAGAAAAGAGAAAGGATGCCATTTAGCTGTTGGAGTAAAGGAAAGGCATTAGGAGATGTTGACTCAGGGCATGGCATTAGATTAGGTAAATGCTCTTTTGAACGAATCCTAAGAAGAAGCTGCAATTGGAATGTTTCAATGGCTAGAAAGCCTATAAGGTGCGTGCAAAGCGAGTCTTTAACCTTAACCCCCAACAAGGGGAAAACCAAGGGATTCTGTGTTAAGCCCTGTTGCCAAATGCAGTTAGCTCGAGTGAAGGTTTTTTCTGTTTCAGCTCTTCTTCATCTTCATTTGCGACTGGGAATTGGATTTCCCGGGCCGACAAATCGCCTGAGGCGAGGATAGGTGCTATGCTATCTATGGTTTCTGCAAAAAGGTTGTTGCTTGGTTTCGATTTACCTTGTGACTGCGGCGGGCTTTCTTAAGAGTAAGTTCTTCTTTTCAATAAGGCTCTGGCTCAATCTATAATCAATAGATAGTCTAGTATGGCAGAACGATAAGCTTAGCTGCGAAAAGAATAGCCAAAGGTTGGGGGCCATACCGGATTCTTAGTCTGCTTGAAAGGCAGCTACTGTCTCTCGGTCTTCTAGAACGGGAGCTGCTATTGACTATTGAATCAGCGGTTGAAAGCATCAAAGCAGAGGAATAGCTATCTTTCACAAGCAATAGAGGTGTTGGAGTCAGCGGGCTTTCTTTCTCGACTGTTTAGGTTAAAGGGAAGTCGTGAGGCTCACCCGTCAAGTGGGGAATATGGAATATTTAGGAGGAAGTGTGAAAGCCAAGGCTAAGAAACCGAAGGGTAATAACATTCTGTGGTCGGAGGTTTACTCCTCAGAGTCATACATTGACCGGCATTGTGGACAGCTCACAACGGGACCTACCTTCCAGAAAGGATCTCATTCTCCCTGGCGAGCTACCTATTGGAATCGTTCCATTTTCTTCTATCGATCTTCCGCACTCATCTCGCTCTTGCTTCCCCGAGCATCGATTCTCTCCTTGCTGTAGAAATGGAATCTGCTGCAATAGTCGAAAATGCAGCTAGAGTAGCTAAATAGAGCTAGACGACTGTACTTGCTTGAGCAATTGGAGCTAAATAGCAAGTCTCTGTAACCAAACTTCAAAATGAGTTCTGCAAACACCATAGCAGCTCCTGATTTCGTTGTGTCAAGGTCTAGTGCAGAGAGAGAGAGTTTCGAGCGAATGAACAAGTAGGAGTATGGGAGCCTGGATGTGAGCTTACGTGGCTCAAGCTTCTACTCAAGAAGATGGATGTTTATCAGGGAGATCCAATGATCATGCACTGTGACAATGAAAGTGCAATGAATATTGATTGCCGCAAATCCTATGTTTCACGAGCGTACCAAACATATAACATATAGAGGTAGATTGTCATTTTTGACTATAAAAGGTTACTTGCGGAGAGAGAGTAACCCCGTTTAGTTGAAGTGACAAGCAAATTGCGGATATATTTACCAAGGAAATGAAATGTTCTCACTAGCAAGCTGGCTAGCCGATAAGTGCATTGATTCCCCGTATTAGTATTAGCTGACGACTAGTGCTACCTTTCGCTTTTTCGGACAAGCCCCTGATTGATATTTTGATATTGATGCGAGACTGGTCTTTGAAGTTTAAGATGCCAGCCTTCCTTCTCTTCTATGCACTACCTTTTTTCAGTTGCTCGACGAGGTTTTTATTCCTCACCAAGAAGTTGCAATTAAAGCAAAGCATTGGGCACTTTCTTGTTGTGAGTACGTGAAGTGGTATTCTGAGATGTCGGTGGACTATTCTGTCCCCTTATCAACTTTCTTAGATCCTCCGGCAGTATGTTTTCGTCCGGACCGGACTGTAAAGACCCATTATCTAAGTTTAAAAAATATGGTCTAATGTTCCGGTGTTACCACGCAATCCGCACCCATCTCTTAACGGGCGGCTGGGAGCGGATCTTGCTACGGAGAAGGCTTTAAATAAGACTGCTGTCTCTAATTTCGTTTCTTGAGACCCTTGCACTCCTCATGCAACATTAGAGTTAGAGGGCCGTTCAAACAGAGGCTGGCAGGGAACGGATTACTATGCCTCGAGAGCTGGGAAGTTTTGGCTCTGTCCCCATCTAAAGTACAGGCTATGAGACCGACCTGGAAAGAACGCAGCTCCCAATGTAACAAAACAACCTGAAATCCTCTTTCAAGGGTGGTGTGAGCTAGAGACATCGTCAATTCTATCTTATTTAGAATATTTTCTTTTGATTTTGCACTTTTCTTGCTTTGAAGATCATCGTCTAGTTTTGCTAGAATTTGTATTGAAGTGGATGCTAGCAAACCTTTACTTGAGAAGTTTGAGGCTAAGAATGTGTTTGTGGAAATACATGCTGCTTATGCTTACCAATGGAAACCAAAACACTCTTTGACATGTAAAGCTTTTGGTCACACACCAAGTCCAATAGAGTAGAAAATGCGGATAAAGCGATAGCTAATGCTACTAATCCCTGTAACAACAAGAAGCTGGAACATTGGGATATGCCAAACGTAATACCCAGAACTGGTAATTCAGAGCTTGGAAGGGGAGATATAATGAGATATAATAAATGTGGTTCAAGTCGCAACTAGTTCTTCAAAAGAACAGGAAAATCCTAAGGATGCAGCAAGTATTGAGTCATGACGGTTTTGGCAAAGTTAAGAATGGATGGTACCTATAACCAGACCCAACCGTTGCAGTACTTGAGAGGAAAGAAAAAATGATTTTCTTTTGATCTCAAGGCTGCTATCGATTCCTTACCTGTTATCCTGACGTCCTGTATGATTGCAGGGTTGTTCGGAAATCCCTTTCCCTTTGCAACTTCCTGGGCGTTCATACTTTTTTCTGTAGTCTTTCAATTACCATATAGTTTAGATAATCAAGGCTATAGGTCATCGGTTGTGACGTTCACGAAGGGTCAACCCCTCGATTTTTGAGTTCTTGGCCTCTATTCACACTTACACATCATACGCTTTTTGTGGATAGCTGCTGAGAGGGTGTATAGCACGACGAAGCTTTGCGACTATGCCATTCTTGGCGACGGTGATCGCCGACGAGAAGGTGCCTAGCCTTGCTAACGGGTTTCAACCCTCAGGGCATAGCTCGAATCTAAGTTTGACACCCCTCCGAAACGGAACGCAGCTCTTTCTGAGGGAAAGAATGACTTGTGGCAAGCCTCCGTAAAAAAAGAACTAGAAGGCGAACTACTCGGAATCATACCTCCTGCAGGCAAGGTCAGCTCAAAGACAGGACAGGAATAGCTAATCCGCAAGGAAAGGAAAGACAGTTTTCTTGTGAGGATCTTGAGGAAGTGAGCAAGCTTAGGCACGCAGGTCAGATCTTTTTCATTTGTAAATATCCCCCCCTACTTTATATAGTAGTAGTTAGTAGTAGTAGAACTAGCAGTTATAAGAAGATCATTAATAAGGAGCGTTCCAGTCTGCGAGTGAGAGAAAGGAATCCATTGGGAGTGCACTGTAAGCCATTGGCCAGCCTGTGGGAGTTTTTTACATCTAGCTCAATTCTTTCTGCTAGCGAGCTTGCTCGTTGCCCCCCTTTTGTGTCTGGGGCGGGATAATGGCCTTAGATCGACAGCAAGAGCATTGATCGCCG